TCTCGCTGACCACGTCCTATAGGGATCATCGAATCAATAGCAATAAGTCCTGTTTGAAGAGGCTCATATACGGAACGTCTCGAAATAATACCTGGAGCGGGAGATTCAATTAACCGAAACTCAGAAGCTGAAATTTCACCCCGACCGTCAATAGGTTTAGCCAGGGCATTTATAACACGACCCAAATAAGCCTCACTCACCGGTATCTGAGCAATTCTTCCTGTTGCTTTTACGGAACTTCCCTCTTGTATCATTAAACCGTCACCCATTAATACAACACCGACATTATTTGATTCCAAATTCAGAGCAATGCCTATTGTACCCTCTTCAAATTCTACTAATTCACCTGCCATTACTTCGTCAAGACCATAAATACGAGCGATGCCGTCGCCTACTTGAAGTACGGTACCAGTATTTACAATCTTTACTTCTCTATTATATTGCTCAATACGTTCGCGGATAATATTACTAATCTCGTCGGCTCGAATGGTTACCATGAATATTTCTTCATTTTTTTTTTTTCAAAAAAAAAAAAAAAAAAAAATAATGCCTACAATAGAAGGACTAATCCGTTATTTCTTTTATCGTTCCAAATATTCCAAGATTAGCATTGATGGTACGTAAATGTAACTCGTCGGTCAAGCAACTATTCAGAGTTCCTAGAGCTCCCTGTAAGGCTTGTCGGAAAACCCGTTGTCGGACTTGATTAATCGTTCTTTGTTGTTCAAAATGAATGGTTTCATTTTTGTAATTTTCTAATTGTTCCAAAGTCTTATAAGTTGAATTAATCAAATTCAATTTTTCTCGTTCTATCTCAGAGTATCCATTCATTCGAAACTGATCTGCTTCTATTTCCACTTTCCGTAAGCGGGCTCGGGCTTTTTCCAGCTGCTTAACGGCCCCCTCGCGTAGTTCTTCTGAATTTCGAATAGTACCCAAAATCCTTTGTTTTCGATTATCTAATAAATCGGTTAATGAAAGTAGATTATCTTTCCATTCATTGCAAAACTTCCATGATCCCTTCCCGAACCAAACATGAATCTTTCGATTCATTTGGCTCTCACGCTCAATTCTTATGGGGGAATTCCCATAGCTTTTTTGACTGAAATGAGCCTATCCTCTCTTCTCTATTCATATCAAAACGGATATTCCAAAAAAAAAAATATCGAAATTAATCACTAATCCAAGTCCAAGACCGGACTATTCATATTCGGAGGACTCTTCTGACCAAACAAGTAATTGTCAGTAAAGTTGTTTCTTTTTTTCTTTTTTTTTTCTTCAAATCCAAAGAATTTACTTTAATGTCCAGGTTATCGACTCAGCATTGGATAAGAATGAGTGAAATACCCATTTTTGATAAGAATGAGTGAAATACCCATTTTTCAAAAAATTTCAAAAAATGGGTTCAAATCTTTTTTCGACATGAGTGTTCTATACCGAAAAAAATTTCCAACTATTCATTTTGAACCTGTTTTTTTGTATTAACATAATAGTAGAAAGAATACCTTGCTGCATCTAGACTTTAAACCGTTTAGCTTTAACCATATTAATAGTCCCGCATTATTGGTTGATAGAGAATCAAAGTATATTTACTTTACCCATGAATCACGAACTGCTATAGTTCTTAAAGATGATTTCTTAATTTATTCAGAAGTAATTCGCAGGATCATGCACCTTTTCCTTTCTAGTTAAAACGAAAAAAGCGCAGCTGGTTCAATCCAGCCGATTCTTGAAATAAACAACTCGCACACACCCCCTTTCCAAAAAAAATCAATACACCAAGGACTACACTTAGATTTATTGGATTTGTTGCTAAAATATCGGTATTAAATCCGAAACTCCCGGCGGATGGCCAGTGACCCAAAGAAACGAAAGAATCGGTTACATTTTTCATAGGATCTCCTCTTTTCTTGTCGACTATAAGACAGACTAATTATCTAATTATATATATTTTATATTATTATTCTATATATTTCTAAATATTTAGATTTTCATATTTTCGTTCTATTCTATATATTTTCTATTTTTCTATATCTATATTAGAATATCTATATTAGAATATAGATATATATTATAATATAGATATATATATTTTGATTATTTCTATTATTTTCGTTTTCGTATATTAGAATATCTATATTAGAATATAGATATATATTATAATATAGATATATATATTTTGATTATTTCTATTATTTTCGTTTTCGATTTATATATATTATATGATTTATATATATATATATTTTATTTTTTTTTTTTATTTTATAGGATTAAACTTAAACAAAAGGATTCGCAAATAAAAGTGCTAATGCTACAACTAGTCCATAAATTGTTAAAGCTTCCATAAAAGCCAGACTAAGCAATAAAGTACCTCGTATTTTTCCCTCCGCCTCGGGTTGTCTTGCGATACCCTCTACAGCCTGGCCTGCGGCAGTACCTTGACCAACCCCAGGTCCAATAGAAGCAAGCCCAACGGCCAAACCGGCAGCAATAACGGAAG